CATAGTATAAACAAATAACTATAGAAGTAATAACCAACTCATCACTTCGTATTATCTGGATCCAAAGAACCAGTCAAGATATGATATATTGTTCATATTGTTGTAGCAACTGAAATCTTTTTTAATTTATTAAAAAATCTGCTTCTAAATTGTTAATAATAAAAAAAAGAAAGGGTATGGATAAATGGAAGGATGAGAGGAAGAAAGAAAATATTGATGATATATAATTCCAATATGTAAGGTCTATGAGTCATCTCATAAAAAATCTGTGTAATAAAGCATCAATACGGATTCATCATTAAATGGATCTGCTCATCGAACAAAAAATAAAGAGCTTCGAGCCAATAAAGACTAAGAATATTGACTCAAGAACTAATAGCTCCATTGTAGAATTCAGACCTAACCATTAAATAAGAAGCGATGGGAACGACGGAACCTGTGAATTCAAAAGATTCTATGAAAATGAATTTGAATGATTCATTGATCGGGATGGCGGAACCGACCAGAGACCAATTCATCTATTCGGAAAAGTTATGAACGAATGATAGAACTGAAATAGAAATGTAAAGAGTAAATATTCGCCCGCGAAAACTTTATTTTCTTGGATTGCTAAATTTGGGTCAATCCAATACGATAAAGAGTAAAACAAAAAAAGATTCCTTTTAACATTCTAATATCGATAAATAGAAGAAAAAATAGTTTAGTTATTAATATTAATAGTTATTAATATATATATTTAATTTCATTATTATTATTATATATATCTATACAAACAAAATAGACAAATCAAGATATACAAATTAATAAGATTTGATCTAGATTAAATGAAATCCATGATTCAGTTATTAAAATTAAATATAAATACATCTATGCATAATATTATATCTGAATAGAATTCAAATTGAACTCAAAATCTTTAATTTGAATTTATTTTATTCGCGAGGAGCTGGATGAGAAGAAACTCTCACGTCCGGTTCTGTAGTAGAGATGGAATTCAAAACAAACCATCAACTATAACCCCAAAAGAACCAGATTCCGTAAACAACATAGAGGAAGAATGAAGGGAATATCTTATCGAGGTAATACTATTTGTTTTGGTAAATACGCTCTTCAGGCACTTGAACCCGCTTGGATCACATCTAGACAAATAGAAGCAGGTCGACGAGCAATGACACGAAATGCACGTCGCGGTGGAAAAATATGGGTTCGTATATTTCCAGATAAACCGGTTACAGTAAGACCCGCAGAAACACGTATGGGTTCAGGTAAAGGCTCTCCCGAATATTGGGTAGCGGTTGTTAAACCAGGTCGAATCCTTTATGAAATGGGTGGAGTAACAGAAACTATAGCCAGAAGGGCTATTTCAATAGCAGCGTCCAAAATGCCTATACGAGCTCAATTTATCATTTTGGGATAAAAAAGAAATAGGCCTTACTTAAAAACTTAAAAATAGTGGGTGCAGGTTTCTTTTTTTGGACAAATAATATTTCTTTTTTTCTTCGACCTTTGTATTGTAAAAAACAGATAAAAAAATGATATGATTCAACCTCAAACCCATTTGAATGTAGCAGATAACAGCGGGGCTCGAGAATTGATGTGTATTCGAATCATAGGAGCTAGCAATCGTCGATATGCTCATATTGGTGACGTTATTGTTGCTGTGATCAAAGACGCAGTTCCAAACATGCCTCTAGAAAGATCAGAAGTGGTCAGAGCTGTAATTGTCCGTACTTGTAAAGAACTTAAACGTGACAACGGTATGATAATACGATATGATGACAATGCTGCAGTTGTGATTGATCAAGAAGGAAATCCAAAAGGAACTCGAGTTTTTGGTGCGATTGCCCGAGAATTGAGACAGTTCAATTTTACTAAAATAGTTTCATTAGCTCCCGAGGTATTATAAAATAAGACCACGATATGGTTATAGTAGGGTATTTAAAAGAAATAGATTAAGATTCATTTAGTAGATTTTCTCTCACGTATATACCTTTCAAAATTAATATTTATAAACAAACACGTAAAAAAAAAAAAAAGAAAAACATGTTGATTATATCGAAATTTGGAGGCACCAATAATTTTAATTAATCATGAGTAGTGATACTATTGCTGACATAATAACTTCTATACGAAATGCCGATATGTATAGAAAAAGCGTGGTTCGAGTAGCATCTACTAATATCAGCCAAAGTATTGTTAAAATACTTTTACGAGAGGGTTTTCTCGAAAATGTGAGAAAACATCGAGAGAACAACAAATATTTTTTGGTTTTAACCCTACGACATAGAAGGAATAGGAAAAGGACTTATAGAAATCTTTTAAATTTAAAACGGATAAGTCGGCCGGGTCTACGAATCTATTCTAACTATCAAAGAATTCCTAGAATTTTAGGTGGGATGGGGGTTGTAATTCTTTCTACTTCTCGAGGTATAATGACAGACCGAGAGGCTCGACTAGAAAGAATAGGCGGAGAAATTTTGTGTTATATATGGTAATCTTTCTAATATCCGATATGAAACTTCTTTTTTGTGAAAAAGAAAAGAGAAGGGGTGGGTTCTCTAATAGGGTTCTTCCTCCACTAGTTGATACTTCAAGGGGGTTTTACCTGGAATGAAAGAACAAAAATGGATTCATGAAGGTTTAATTACTGAATCGCTTCCCAACGGTATGTTCCGGGTTCGTTTAGATAATGAAGATATGATTCTAGGTTATGTTTCAGGAAAGATCCGACGTAGTTTTATACGGATACTGCCAGGAGATAGAGTAAAAATTGAAGTAAGTCGTTATGATTCAACCAGAGGTCGTATAATTTATCGACTCCGCAACAAAGATTCGAAAGATTAGGTGTTTTTTAACTTCACCATTTCTTTCGTAGGAATACGATTCGAAATCGAAAATTACAAGAAACTTATTTTCTTCCAAAAAGTGGATTCAAAATTAAAGTAAGGAGTGGCAAATATGAAAATAAGAGCTTCCGTTCGTAAAATTTGTGAAAAATGTCGACTAATCCGTCGTCGGGGACGAATTATAGTAATTTGTTCCAACCCAAGACATAAACAAAGACAAGGATAATCAAACTCGTTAAAGACCTGATATACAAATAGGGAATCTGTTTTGACATGAAATGGATATATCCATATATCTCTGACTCAAATTTATGAGATCATAAAATATGGCAAAAGCTATACCGAAAAGGGGTTCACGTGGACGTATTGGTTCACGTAAGAGTACACGTAAAATACCAAAGGGGGTTATTCATATTCAAGCAAGTTTCAATAATACCATTGTGACTGTTACAGATGTACGCGGGCGGGTGGTTTCTTGGTCCTCTGCCGGTACTTGTGGCTTCGGAGGTACAAGAAGAGGGACACCGTTTGCTGCTCAAACCGCAGCGGCAAATGCTATTCGTGCAGTAGTAGATCAAGGTATGCAACGAGCAGAAGTCATGATTAAAGGTCCAGGTCTCGGAAGAGACGCAGCATTACGAGCTATTCGCAGAAGTGGTATACTATTAACTTTCGTACGGGATGTAACCCCTATGCCACATAATGGCTGTAGACCCCCGAAAAAAAGACGTGTGTAGAAATAAAAAAGGAAGATATTTGAATAGTAAGAGAAACAAGAGAAATAAATGATTCAATGATCTGATCAAATAATATTATTATGGTTCGAGAGAAAATAACAGTATCTACTCGGACACTACAGTGGAAATGTGTTGAATCAGCAGCAGACAGTAAGCGTCTTTTTTATGGGCGCTTTATTCTGTCTCCGCTTATGAAAGGTCAAGCAGACACAATAGGCATTGCGATGCGAAGGGCTTTGCTTGGAGAAATCGAAGGAACATGTATCACACGCGCAAAATCTGAGAAAATATCACACGAATATTCTACGATAACGGGTATTCAAGAATCAGTACATGAAATTTTAATGAATTTGAAAGAAATCGTATTGAGAAGTAATCTCTATGGAACTTGTGAGGCGTCTATTTGTGTCAGAGGCCCTGGATATGTAACTGCTCAAGATATCATCTTACCGCCTTATGTAGAAATCGTCGATAATACACAGCATATAGCTAGCTTGACAGAACCCATTGAGTTGGTTATTGGATTACAAATAGAGAAGAATCGCGGATATCTTATAAAAGCGCCAAATACCTTTCAAGATGGAAGTTATCCTATAGATCCTGTATTCATGCCTGTTCGAAATGCGAATCATAGTATTCATTCTTATGAAAATGGTAACAAAGAAATACTATTTCTCGAAATATGGACAAATGGAAGTTTAACTCCTAAAGAAGCACTTCACGAAGCCTCCCGGAATTTGATTGATTTATTGATTCCCTTTTTACATACCAAAGAAGAAAATCTAAATTTAGAGGACAATCAACACATGTTTCCTTTACCCCCTTTTACCTTTTATGATAAATTGGCTAAACTAACAAAAAATAAAAAAAAAATGGCGTTGAAATCGATTTTTATTGACCAATCAGAATTGCCTCCCAGGATCTATAATTGTCTCAAAAGGTCCAATATATATACATTGTTGGACCTTTTGAATAACAGCCAAGAAGATCTTATGAAAATGGAGCATTTTCGCATAGAAGATGTCAAACAAATTTTAGGGATTCTAGAAAAAAATTTCGTAATTGATTTACCGAAAAATAAGTTTTAAATCCATTGGATTTTTTTCATGTTTTTTTTTAGAAAAAGGCCAAAAAAAGGGTTTTGAATATTTAGGACAATTCATATATATATTCGGAATCAGCATAGATTCATAATTTAATTGAATAGATGTATCTAGGGAGAATTCACTTTGAAGCGACTGTTCCCTAGATACATACGTCGTGATATTTTATTTCACAATTGAATCAATCAATTTAAAAAAGACCTAAAGTTAGGGATTTATCAATAGGTAATGTTGCACCAATACCCAACCAAAGGGCCACTGCGGTACCAATCAAAAATACGGTTGTCGCTACTGGACGACGAAACGGATTTTGG